AAAGTAATTCTAGGACACCCGTGTGAATTCGGACCTCTCCGATTCAACTCGGACCATAGTTCCTGACCTAAAATTCTACGCAAATCAAGATCGAGAAAAGGAAGTTTTGCAATCATTGACTCAAACTCATTGTCGAATCCCATTCAGCAGAATATGGAGGTACTTATGGCGGAACGAGCCAATCTGGTATTTCACAATAAAGTGATAGATGGAACTGCTATTAAACGACTTATTAGCCGATTAATAGATCACTTCGGGATGGCATATACATCACACATCCTAGATCAAGTAAAGACTCTGGGTTTCCAGCAAGCCACTGCTACATCCATTTCATTAGGAATTGATGATCTTTTAACGATCCCTTCTAAGGGTTGGCTTGTCCAAGATGCTGAACAACAAAGTTTGATTTTGGAAAAACACCATGATTATGGGAATGTACATGCGGTAGAAAAATTACGCCAATCTATTGAGATATGGTATGCTACAAGTGAATATTTGCGACAAGAAATGAATCCTAATTTTAGGATGACGGACCCCTTCAATCCAGTCCATATGATGTCTTTTTCGGGAGCTAGGGGAAATGCATCTCAAGTACATCAATTAGTAGGTATGAGAGGATTAATGTCGGATCCCCAAGGACAAATGATTGATTTACCTATTCAAAGTAATTTACGCGAAGGACTTTCTTTAACAGAATATATTATTTCTTGCTATGGAGCCCGTAAAGGAGTTGTAGATACTGCTGTACGCACATCAGATGCTGGATATCTTACGCGTCGACTTGTTGAAGTAGTTCAACATATTGTTGTACGTAGAACAGATTGTGGCACTATCCGAGGGATTTCTGTAAGTCCTCGAAATAAAAATCGGATGATGTCAGAAAGAATTTTTATCCAAACATTAATTGGTCGTGTCTTAGCAGACGATATATATATAGGTTCCCGATGTGTCGCCTTTCGAAATCAGGATCTTGGGATTGGACTTGTCAATCGATTAATAACCTTTGGAACACAATCAATATCTATTCGAACTCCCTTTACTTGTCGGAGTACATCTTGGATCTGTCGATTATGTTATGGTCGGAGTCCCACTCATGGTGACCTAGTTGAATTGGGGGAAGCTGTAGGTATTATCGCGGGTCAATCTATTGGAGAACCGGGGACTCAACTAACATTAAGAACTTTTCATACCGGCGGAGTATTTACAGGAGGTACTGCCGAACATGTACGAGCCCCTTATAATGGAAAAATAAAATTCAATGAGGATTTGGTTCATCCTACACGTACACGTCACGGGCATCCTGCCTTTCTATGTTATATAGACTTGTCTGTAATTATTGAGAGCGAAGATATTATACATAGCGTGACTATTCCACCAAAAAGTTTTCTTTTAGTTCAAAATGATCAATATGTGGAATCAGAACAAGTGATTGCTGAGATTCGCGAGGGAACATACACTTTTCATTTTAAAGAGAGGGTTAGAAAATATATTTATTCTGACTCAGAGGGCGAAATGCACTGGAGTACCGATGTGTCCCATGCACCCGAATTTACATATAGTAACGTCCATCTCTTACCAAAAACAAGTCATTTATGGATATTATCAGGAGGTTCATGTGGATCTAGTCTAATTCTTTTTTCGATCCACAAAGATCAAGATCAAATGAACATACCCTTTCTTTCCGTCGAAAGAAAATCTATTTCTAGCCTCTCAGTGAATAATGATCAAGTGAGCCAAAAATTTTGGAGTTCGGATTTTGCTGATAAAAAAAAATCTGGGATTCCCGATTATTCAGAATTGAATGGAAACTTAGGTACTAGTCATTATAATTTCATATATTCTGCTATTTTTCATGAGAACTCGGATTTATTAGCAAAAAGGCGAAGAAATCGATTTCTCATTCCATTCCAATCGATTCAAGAGAAAGAGAAAGAATTCCTACCGCATTCAGGTATCTCGATTGAAATACCCCTAAATGGTATTTTCCGTAGAAATAGTATTTTTGCTTTTTTTGATGATCCTAGATACCGAAAAAAGAGTTCCGGAATTCTTAAATATGGGACTCTAAAGGCGGATTCAATCATCCAAAAAGAGGATATGATTGAGTATCGAGGAGTCAAAAAATTTAAGACAAAATACGAAATGAAAGTAGATCGCTTTTTTTTCATTCCTGAGGAAGTGCATATTTTACCCGAATCCTCTGCCATAATGGTACAGAACTATAGTATCATTGGAGTCGATACACGACTCACTTTAAATATAAGAAGCCAAGTCGGCGGGTTGATCCAAGTGGAGAGAAAAAAAAAAAGGATTGAACTCAAAATATTTTCGGGGGATATACATTTTCCGGACAAGACAGATAAGATATCCCGACACAGTGGCATCTTGATACCGCCAGGAAGGGGAAAAACAAACTCGAAGGAATCCAAAAAATTTAAAAATTGGATTTATGTCCAACGGATCACACCAACCAAGAAAAAGTTTTTTGTTTTGGTGCGGC